TAATCACTCAAGTTTAGATCTGTGTGTATAATCAATTGTATAATCAATATATCACTCGCGTTTCTTATCTTATTATAATATAAGAGGGCCCCTAGAAATAGAAAAGAAAGGGGTTGAATTAAATCATAAGAATATGTGGGCTATGGATATACAACTTATTTCCCCGGGATTGTAGTTCAATTGGTCAGAGCACCGCCCTGTCAAGGCGGAAGCTGCGGGTTCGAGCCCCGTCAGTCCCGACACAAGCGATCCAATAAAAAAATAAAATAGATTTATTCATCTATCTCTTTTCTGTGAAAAGAGCGACAAGGAGCAGATTTTCATTCCGGATGCTTATTCTTAATTTATATTATTTATTTAATATTTTTTTTTTTTGAATTTCTCATCAAACAAATATGGGAATTTCCATTACTTTAACTAGTACCGACTGATGGGAGAGAGACATATGTGCATTAAATTAATTATTGGTAGCCTTATATTTATTCATATTCAGGTATCCAACCGTATGGGGTCTGGCTTTTTCGATTACTCCTCATGTAATGGAATAGAGGACCGGATATGGTCCCGGCAGCACATACACACACAAATAGAATTCGTTTTTTGTACGATACAAAAACAAAATGAATTTAACATAGTTACCCTAATAGAATACTTTTCAAATTGAATCTATCTCCTTTTCTTTCTGTCTACGATTTTGTGTAACTTCAATTAGTAATTTTAAAATTACTAATTTGATTTTAATTTGAAAGACTCGATTTCCTTCAATTCAAATTTCATACCGAACTTTTGATATATGAGTCCGAGTACTAATCCAAGTAAAGAGTATATTAAAAAAAAGATCAAACAATGATCCCCCCACTCTTACCAAGGTAATGAATAATCTTTTTTTTTATTTTAGGGGTCCCGTCGAAGGAAGAACAAACTCTAAAATAGGTAATTTTATGGAATATTAGATCTTTTATACCCGGACTCGTCTTTATCACACTTTTTTGTCTTCCAATAAAATTAGATCATTAAAAAACATAGTTTATAACCCCCTAATTCCTTTTTTCCATTTCACTTCTATTGTATTGTTTGTTTGGGTTTGTAATCAATGAAAGTGGAAAAGCGGTCAGATTATACTTTATCTGATAAAAGGCAATAGGTTATAGAAAAAAAGAAAGAGTGGCGAATAAAGGAATTCTTGAATGAATCGGGAATCAAATTTTTGAGTCGGTATGGATAAAAGATCTTCCTATGTTATACTATTCAATTCTCGACGATGAATCAATTTGATAGCTCAGATATTGTTATTCATGATATTGATTCGATTCAATATCATCAAGATGTAATTCATCCCATTGAATTTACATTAACAGGCGAAAGATTTATCATCTCTATGGGATTAAATCCCGAGTTATTGCGAAAAAAAAATGAAACGATGATATTATGGAAGTAAATATTCTCGCATTTATTGCTACTGCACTGTTCATTCTAGTTCCTACTGCTTTTTTACTTATCATTTACGTAAAAACAGTTAGTCAAAAAATTTGAATGAACTTCTTAGTCCTTATGAATAATTGAAGAAATAAAATGAAAAGGATTCCGATTTAGTGTCGTAAATGAAATGAACGAATTAGGATCAGCAGTATTATAGTCTTCTAATAGATAGATAGACTGGTAGAATTATATATAATTCTACCAGTCTATCTATCTATTATTGTATTTACTATTATATTAAATATATTAAACTATTATCTATTTATCTATTACTATTTATCTATTATATTAATAATAATAATATATACAGGTGTACTGTATAACGTATTAATATAGATCAATCCACAATATGTATTTTGATATATGTAGATATCAATTACATATATGTCTATAGCCCCCAATTCTATTTCTTTGATTCGTATTGATTACAATCAATTTGAAATAATCGAAAGCGAGCCCTTACTTTTATGGGTCTAATTCAAAAATTTCTGATTATTTCAAATATGAATCCCAGACTCCATCGAAAGAATCAAATCAATGAAGGAAAAACAGTATGGGTATATAGTAAGTATGGGTATATATAAAAGAAAACCAAGTAATCTTTTTTTGTTTAGCATTTCAACGAAGTAATTAATTGAGCCATTGATAGATGAGTCGGGGAATTATATGATACTTCTTCGAATTTCGAAAAGAAGTATAGAAAAAGTAAAACCCACCGATTTTTAATCTTTGAACTATGATTTGAAATGGGTCGATAAAGCATAAATCCAATTTTAAAAATAATAAAACAAGTGGTAAGTCCAAAATACAATATGGGACTAGCCCAAGACAAGATCTTATTATGTGTAATATCTCGAGGGACAACCCCCATGTCTATGTTCGTTCCCATAGAAAGTGTATATACACTTAATAACAAAACGACTTCCTCTTTCTCTTTGAACAGTAAAGAGGGAAACAACTAAAACAAATAAGCAAAAGTGTCCGTTGTTCCTCATTGTCCATATAAAATTCGGGTAAGAAC